CACAAAAATTAAAGCTTCCATAAAGACAGATACACCTAATACATCGAAACTCATTGCCCATGGATAAAGAAAGACCGTTTCAACATCAAAAACAACAAAAACTAGAGCAAACATGTAATAGCGGATTCGGAATTGTAACCAAGCATCCCCCATGGGTTCTATACCCGATTCATAACTAGAGAGTTTCTCTGGCCCTTCACTAATCGGAGCTAAAACTCCGGAAATTACAAATGCCAAGATAGGAATAACGCCTGATATTATTAGAAATGCCCAGAAAATATCATATTCGTGAAGCAGAAACATAAATATACTCCTATTAAGGTGGAATAGGCTGAATTATTCGATTGGAATTTTCAATTCATCCGGAACTTCTTAGGCGAAACGAGAATTTCTTTTGATCAAATCAAACCGCATAGTTTAGAATTTGTTTGCTATAAGGCATGTTTAAAGATTCATACAACGGAACCCCGCTTACATTTTTTTTTCATAAAAAAAAATGCGAAACTTGGAATCTGTACTATCCCGGCCCTCTCAGAAATAAAAAGAATCGAGTACTAAAGAAAAATCGCGATTGGGGATGAACAAAACTACTTCTTTGTTTTGTTACGGCAATAACACTTAGTAAAGTCAAACCAACGAATGATTTAGGTTTCGCTACAAATTGTTTTAGAGCAAACCTACACTACATAATGAAAGATACCACAAAGTGGTAGAATCAACGGAATCATAAATGATCCACATAAAATACTTATAATCTAATATAGAGGAAATGAAAACTAGATTAAACTAAAATAGAGAATGTCTACACAAAACAAAAATAGAATGTATTTAGGGCTATACGGACTCGAACCGTAGACCTTCTCGGTAAAACAGATCAAACTGATTATTATCGAAATGATTCGAACTGTTTCAAAGACCCAACATGCATTTTTTTGCATTGGGCTCTTTCATCAACTGATGTAAATATCAGTTAGTCCACCATATTTTATCTTTACAGGAAAATAAGAGGATAATGAGATGGTTCCATGTGCTCTGATTCATTATTTGTATTTTGATACAGGAGCAATACCAAAGTGTTTCAAAGAAGGGTTACCTTGACTTAGGTCTGCCTCCGGCCTAGATCAACCTAAGTGAAATGGAATTTCTATCGCTCCGCTGCAAGAGTCAAATATGAAACTTCATACACCTTAAAGTTCATAGGACGAAAAGAGTTTCTTTTGAGGACCTTATACTCATTATGCCTAGCATTGAATGAACTGGGTATTTACCTTATCAATTATCAAATTAATGGCGGGTTCCATTTGATTGGGCACCTGAATTCGAACCCGAATCGGACCGAACCAAATATTTGTCAGGCTATTGTTCTCTTGTTCCCTCGAATCTATGGAGTAAGACATCGATTTCTCTTTCTCAATAAGAGAAATTATGTTCATTGCATAATGGGCTCCCTTGAAAAGCATTGGCGCACGTGTAAACGAGGTGCTCTACCTAACTGAGCTATAGCCCTTGTCATAGATATCTTAACATATGGATAATCTCTTGTCAAGATGGGTATTCCATGATACTACACGATAGCTCTCTGATCCGTTTTAATGGATTGGTATTGCTTAGAAATGATATTCCACCTATAATCCCCGAAGCGATGGGTCCTTTTTTTGTGATGATAAATAACCTACTTAACTCAGTGGTTAGAGTATTGCTTTCATACGGCGGGAGTCATTGGTTCAAATCCAATAGTAGGTAAGGTAGAACTTATTAGATACCGGAGTCAATGGTATCTAATAAGTTTTTCTATCCATCTTCTTTTTTTCGTTGTATAATCAGGTTAGACTTGATTGTGTTCAACTGGTGGAAGCCAAATGTGATGTATAGTATAATAAAGAACTTCTAACGAACTTCTTTTTTTATTTTTATTTTATGTATTTGTTTGTTTACTAGTAGGAAATAACACTGACAGCCTCTACTCGTGTCCTAGCTCGTCTGAGAGCTAGATTTGCCTCAATTGCTTGTCTCTTGCCCTGAGCTCTACTCAAGTTAGCTTCAGCTATTTCAAGAGCTTGTTGAGCTTCTTGCGGATCAATGTCAGTACTCATCTCCGCATCATTTCCTAAAATGGTGATCTCATTATTACTTATTCTAGCAAAACCGCCCATCAAAGCCACCGTTAACCATTGGTCGTTGAGGCGTATTCTCAAAAGACCTATATCCACAGCTGTGGCAATGGGGGCGTGATTTGGTAATACGCCAATTTGTCCACTATTAGTAGATAAAATGATTTCTTTCACTTTGGAATCCCAAATAATTCGATTAGGAGTCAGTACACAAAGATTTAAGGTCATTTCTTCAATTTGCTCTCCACTTCTAAGTTCATAGCTTTCGCGGTAGCTTCATCGATGTTACCCACCAAATAAAAGGCCTGCTCGGGAAGACTGTCTAATTCTCCGGAAAGTATCATTTGAAAGCCCCTAATTGTTTCTGTGAGACCAACATATTTTCCTGG